CTCATGGCGACCTGGCCGAATTGGGAGAAGCTGTAGGTATTATTGCGGGACAATCAATTGGAGAACCCGGGACTCAACTAACATTAAGAACTTTTCATACCGGCGGAGTATTCACGGGCGGTACTGCCAAACATGTACGAGCTCCTTCTAATGGAAAAATAAAATTCAATGAGGATTTGGTTCATCCCACACGTACTCTTCATGGGCATCCTGCTTTTTTATGTTCCATGGATTTGTATGTAATTGTTGAGAGTCGGGATATTATGCATAATGTGAATATTCCACCAAAGAGTTTTATTTTAGTCCAAAATGATCAATATGTAGAATCAGAACAAGTGATTGCTGAGATTCGTGCCGAAACATCCACTTTTCATTTTACAGAGAGGGTACAAAAACATATTTATTCTGAATCAGAGGGAGAAATGCACTGGAGTACCGATGTCTACCATGCACCCGAATATACATATGGTAACGTTCATCTATTACCAAAAACAAGTCATTTATGGATATTAGCAGGAGGTCCGCGCAGATCTAGTATAGTTTCTTTTTCGCTCCACAAGGATCAAGATCAAATAAATGTTCATTCTTTTTCTGTCGAAGACAGATATACCTCTGAATTTCCAATGACTAATGATCGAGTAAGACATAAATTGTTGGATACTTCTAGTAAAAAAGATGGGGAAATTCTTGACTATTCAATATATGATCAAATTAGATCCAATGGTCATTGGAATTTCATATATCCTTCTATTCTCCAAGAGAATTCTTATTTCTTGGCGAAAAGGCGAAGAAATAGATTCATCATCCCATTACAATATGATCAAGAACGAGAAAAAGAACTAATACCCTGTTTTGGTATTTCGATTGAAATACCCATAAATGGTGTTTTATGTAAAAATAGTATTTTTGCTTTTTTTGATGATCCACGATACATAAGAAGCAGTTCCGGAATTACTAAATATGGTACCGCAGAGGTAGATTCAATCATAAAAAAAGAGGATTTGATTGAGTATCAAGGAGCAAAAGAATTTAGTCCGAAATACCAAATGAAAGTAGATCGGGTTTTTTTAATTCCCGAAGAAGTACATATTTTACCCGGATCCTCGTCCATAATGGTCCGGAACAGTAGTATCATTAGAATAGATACACGACTTGCTTTAAATACAAGAAGCCGAATAGGTGGATTAGTCCGAGTGGAGAGAAAAAAAAAAAGTATTGAACTAAAAATCTTTTCTGGAGATATTCATTTTCCTGGAGAGACGGATAAGATATCCAGGCACAGTGGTATTTTGATACCACCAGGAACGGGAAAAAAAAATTATAAGGAATCAAAAAAATTGAAAAATTGGATCTATGTCCAACGGATCACACCTAAAAAAAAAAAGTATTTTGTTTTGGTTCGGCCCGTAGTCACATATGAAATAGCTGATGGGATAAATTTAGCAACACTTTTCCCTCAGGATCTCTTGCAGGAAAAGGATAATGTCCAACTTAGAGTTGTCAATTATATCCTTTATGGATATGGCAAGTCAATTCGAGGAATTTATCGCACAAGTATTCAATTAGTTCGGACTTGCTTAGTATTGAATTGGAACCAAAAACAAAACGGTTCCATAAAAGAGGTTCATGCTTCCCTTGTTGAGGTAAGGGCGACTGATCTAATTCGCGATTTCATAAGAATGGAGTTAGTCAAGTCCACTATTTCGTATAGTGGAAAAAGGTATGATACGGTGGGTTCGGGATTGATTTCCGATAAGGGATTAGATCGCACCAATCTCAACCCCTTCCATTCCAAGTCGAAGATTCAACCAATTTCCAAATATCAAGGAACTATTGGTATTGGTACATTGTTGAGTCGAAATAAGGAATCCCGATCTTTGATAATTTTGTCATCATCCAATTGTTTTCGAATTGGTCCATTCAATGGTTCGAAATATAACAATGTGACAAAAGAATTGGATCCCATAATTCCAATTAGACATTTCTTGGGTCCCTTAGGTACTATTGTACCTAAAATAGCAAATTTTTATTCATCTTATCATTTATTAACCCATAATCAGATCTTGTTAAAGAAATATTTTCTACTCGACAGTTTTAAACAGACTTTCCAAGTACTTCAAATATTTAAATACTCTTTAATGGATGAAAGTAGGAGGATTTATAATCCCGATCCATGCAGTAACATCATTTTTAATCCATTTCATTTGAATTGGTGTTTTCTCCATCACAATTCTTGTGAGGAGATATCCACAATAATTAGTCTTGGACAATTTATTTGTGAAAATGTATGTCTATTCAAATACGGACCACACATAAAAAAATCCGGGCAAATTTTAATTGTTAATGTTGACTCCTTAGTTATAAGATCTGCTAAGCCCTATTTGGCTATTCCGGAAGCAACTGTTCATGGCCATTATGGAAAAATCCTTTATGAAGGAGAGACATTAGTTACATTTATATATGAAAAATCGAGATCTGGTGACATAACGCAAGGTCTTCCAAAAGTAGAACAAGTATTAGAAGTGCGTTCGATTGATTCAATATCGATAAACCTCGAAAATAGAGTTGAAAGCTGGAACGAACGTATACCGATAATTCTTGGAATTCCCTGGGGGTTCTTGATTGGAGCTGAGCTAACCATAGCCCAAAGTCATATCTCTTTGGTTAATAAGATTCAAAAGGTTTATCGATCTCAGGGGGTACAGATCCATAATAGACATATAGAAATTATTGTACGTCAAATAACATCAAAAGTGTTGGTTTCAGAAGATGGAATGTCTAATGTTTTTTCACCTGGAGAATTAATAGGATTCTTGCGAGCGGAGCGAGCAGGGCGTGCTTTGGACGAAGCGATCGGTTATCGGGCAATCTTATTGGGAATAACGAGAACATCTCTGAATACTAAAAGTTTCATATCCGAAGCAAGTTTTCAAGAAACCGCTCGAGTTTTAGCAAAAGCTGCTTTACGAGGTCGTATTGATTGGTTGAAAGGCCTGAAAGAAAACGTTGTTCTAGGGGGAATTATTCCTGTCGGTACCGGATTCAAAAAATTACTGCACCATTCAAGGCAAGACAAAAACATTTATTTGGAAATCAAAAGGAAGAATCTATTTGAGTCGGAAATGAGAGATCTTTTATTACACCATAGAGAATTATTTTGTTCTTGCGCCCCAAACAATTTCCATGAGACATAAGAACAATCATTTACACGATTTAATGATTCCTAAGACTAAGAAGAGATTCATTCTTTTTACTTTAACTATCCGGAACTGTCTTTCCAATTATTGATTTTATAATAAATAAAATAAGTAATTAAAAGAAAAGAAATGAAAAGAAATTAATGGTTTGGACCGTGTATCAACGGTAAATCCGCGGTAGAAGGTTCCGTCGGAACAATTTTATATTTCAAGGTACCTTTTTTCCTAAAAAAAAAGAGGAAGTGTGGGGAAAAATGACAAGAAGATATTGGAACATCAATTTGGAAGAGATGATGGAAGCAGGAGTTCATTTTGGTCATGGTACTAGGAAATGGAATCCTAGAATGGCCCCTTACATTTCTGCTAAGCGTAAAGGTATTCATATTACAAATCTTACGATAACTGCGCGTTTTTTATCCGAAGCCTGCGATTTATTTTTTGATGCAGCAAGCCAGGGAAAAAACTTTTTAATCGTCGGTACCAAAAATAAAGCAGCGGATTCAGTAGCATCAGCTGCAATAGGGGCTCGGTGTCATTATGTTAATAAAAAATGGCTCGGTGGTATGTTAACGAATTGGTACACTACGGAAACGAGACTTCATAAGTTCAGGGACTTAATAGCAGAACAAAAGATGGGGCAATTCAACCGTCTCCCCAAAAGAGATGCAGCAATGTTAAAGAGAAAATTATCTACTTTGCAAACATATCTGGGTGGGATCAAATATATGACAGGGTTACCTGATATTGTAATCATCCTTGATCAGCAAGAAGAATACACGGCTCTTCAAGAATGTGTCATTTTGGGGATTCCGACGATTTGTTTAATCGATACAAATTGTGACCCGGATATCGCAGATATTTCGATTCCAGCCAACGATGACTCTATAGCTTCAATCCGATTTATTCTTAACAAATTAGTATTCGCAATTTGCGAGGGTCGTTCTAGCTATATAAGAAATCGTTGATTATGATTAATAATAAGATTCATTAATTATTTTTGAACTCGATAGATTTATTGGATCGGTTACTATTCTTGAATTTTGAAAAGAGAGAAATATAAAAAAAATACTGGGGAGGTTATGTCATGTGATTTCTCGGTATCCTAAATATAGCATTAATAATGAAAGTAGTTGAGTTGATAAAGAGATGGTTGAATCAAAATAATTTATTTTTGAAGTTCGATTTCTGTCAGAGGACAATATGAATGTTATACCATGTTCCGTTAAAACACTCAAGGGGTTATACGATATATCGGGTGTAGAAGTAGGCCAACATTTATATTGGCAAATAGGAGGTTTACAAATCCATGCCCAAGTACTTATCACTTCTTGGGTCGTAATTGCTATCTTATTAGGTTCAGTCATCATAGCTGTTCGGAATCCACAAACCATTCCGACCGACGGTCAGAATTTCTTCGAATATCTCCTTGAATTTATTCGAGACTTGAGCAAAACTCAGATTGGAGAAGAATATGGTCCTTGGGTTCCCTTTATTGGAACTATGTTCCTATTTATTTTTGTTTCTAACTGGTCAGGTGCTCTTTTACCGTGGAAAATAATACAGTTACCTCATGGGGAGTTAGCTGCGCCCACAAATGATATAAATACTACTGTTGCTTTAGCTTTACTCACGTCGGTGGCATATTTTTATGCAGGTCTTACCAAAAAAGGATTGGGTTATTTCGGGAAATACATTCAACCAACTCCAATACTCTTACCAATTAACATCCTGGAAGATTTCACAAAACCTTTATCTCTTAGTTTTCGACTTTTCGGAAATATATTGGCTGATGAATTAGTAGTTGTTGTTCTTGTTTCTTTAGTACCTTCAGTAGTTCCTATACCTGTTATGTTTCTTGGATTATTTACAAGTGGTATTCAAGCTCTTATTTTTGCAACTTTAGCCGCGGCTTATATAGGCGAAGCCATGGAGGGTCATCATTAACTAGCTTTCGAAATAGTCTTTTTTTTTTTTAGCTTATCCTAATTCATGCATGGTTGATTCAAAATAATCAATCACTGGGTTGGGAATATAATCCATAATAGATACAAATACATAGGTATATATAACCTAGTGCCTCGGGAGGAAGGGCGGACCCTATTACGGAATACAGAATAAAAAAAATGGGTTAGGGGTAAGGGGTCAAACTAGATATATGTAATGTCTATAAGTCCAGCCCCCGCGTATGTTTCGCAGAATGAAATGATTTTAGAGTCTGATTCAATATAAAATGTGGGCTGTTTCCGTTATGGAAGAAACAAATGTATATGTGATATTAGCTATTCGCTAGCTATGCTATATAGTATAAGGGCTGGCTATCCCTATTAATATACATATAATTAATATATAATATGAATATTATATAAATTATATCCATTTTTCTATTTATCTTTTCTATATTTTTTCCAGTATATTGTTTTTTTTTCCAGCCCACAGCATTAGATGGATTCCAATATAAGTCCTTCTGTTTCGTCTGTGATTGTGGATTGAATGAAAAAAATAAGTAATAATTCATTGGTTGATTATATCATTAACCATTTTTTTTTTTTACGAGGAACTTACTATGAATCCACTGATTTCTGCCGCTTCCGTTATTGCTGCTGGATTGGCCGTAGGGCTTGCTTCTATTGGACCTGGGGTTGGTCAAGGTACTGCTGCAGGCCAAGCTGTAGAAGGTATTGCGAGACAACCAGAAGCAGAGGGTAAAATACGAGGTACTTTATTGCTTAGTCTAGCTTTTATGGAAGCTTTAACAATTTACGGACTGGTCGTAGCATTAGCGCTTTTATTTGCGAATCCTTTTGTTTAATTTAATCCTAGAAATGTGAAAAAGTACGAAACGTACTCTTTTTCTTATTTTATTAACTCGGACTTGCCGTTTGCTTCTTTGAATTAGATCGAAATTGTACTCCTACAGTTACTTATTTGTTGGGACAATGCCCCGGGAAGCACTGATTTTAGGATGAGGAATTAGCAGATTTGCTCGCTTTCTTCCTTACCATTACCACCCCGAGTTAGTACAATGGAAACCTTTTGAACTTTGAGGCGGCGTTTCATTTCAACAAACGAGATATTTTACAATTGACGCGAGGCCTCGGACCTAACTTAATAAGTATCTCTTCTTAATTTTAATTTGAAACTAAAAGAAATAGAGAAATTTTTCAAATGAAATTAAAATGATAAAAATGAATAAAAAGAAATTGATCAAAAAAGGGCGAGCGAGGTGATACAAAAAGAACTCTGTTTTTGTTAGTCTTATCTATAAGAAAGAGGAGAGCGTATGAAAAATGTAACCGATTTTTGTGTTTCCTTGGGCTATTGGCCATCCGCCGGGAGTTTCGGGTTTAATACTGATATTTTAGCAACAAATCCAATAAATCTAACTGTAGTGCTTGGTGTATTGATTTTTTTTGGAAAGGGAGTGTGTACGAGTTGTGTATTTCAAGAATATAGGTTGGATCCAACCATCCGCACTTTATTTATGTTATTTTATTTCTTGCTAGGATAATAGTAAAAAAGGTGCACGATCTCGACGAATTACTTCTGAATAAATTCAGAAATCATATGTAAGAACCATAGCATTTCGTGACTCATTGGTAAAATCAACTTTGATTCTCTATCAACCAATAATGTGAGACCATTAACATGGTTAAAGCTAAACTGTTTGAAGTCCAGGCACAACATGGTACTCTTTCTACCACATAAAATAATAGTAGGTAATTCATCCGATATAGAACACTCATATCAATAAAATGATTTGAAACTATTTACTAGAGAATGGGGGCCTTGCCTTTTTTTTTATCCAATGCCGAAGCGACGACCTATGTATAAAAAAGGGAATTTTTTGGATTTTTAGACTTGAAAAAAAAAAAAGTGGAAATATAAAATATATATATAAGAATTTGAAATAGAAATGAAATCAAAAACAAATAAAGAAACAACTTTGCTGACAATTAGGGATAGATTTTTTGTCTGGTCGGAAGAGTCCTCTTAATATTCTGGTCTTATACCTATATAATATAATATATAATATTATAATATAAGTTTCGATATCTTTGAATAGGAACAGAAAAGAGAGGGTAGGTTCATTACATTAAAAGATATGGGAATGCCCATAAACTAAATAATTGAGCGTGAGAGCCAAATGAATCGAAAGATTCATGTTTGGTTCGGGAAGAGATCATAGAAGTTGTAAAATTAATGGTAAGATAATCTACTTTCATTAAATGATTTATTAGATAATCGAAAACAGAGGATCTTGAGTACTATTCAAAGTTCGGAAGAATTACGTAAGGGGGCCATT